TTTTCTTGTTGCTGGATATCTCGTTCGTACACATCTTCTTTTTGTTTCTCCAGCCTATAGTGAGTTACAGACAGAGTTCGAAAGGGTAAAATCTTTGATGATTCCATCATACATGATTGAGTTGCGAAAACTTCTGGATAGGTATCCTACATCTGATACATCTGAACTGAATTCTTTCTGGTTAAAGAATCTCTTTCTAGTTGCTCGGGAACAATTAGGAGATTCTCTAGAAGAAATACGGGGTTCTGCTTCTGGGGGCAACATGCTAGGGGGTGGCGGTCCCACTTATGGGGTCAAATCAATACGTTCTAAGAATAAATATTTGAATATCAATCTCATCGATATGATCGATTTCATAAGTATCATACCAAATCCCATCAATCGAATCGCTTTTTCCAGAAATACGAGACATCTAAGTCATACAAGTAAAGAGACCTATTCATTGATAAGAAAAAGAAAAAAGGTGAACGGTGATTGGATTGATGATAAAATAGAATCCTGGGTCTCGAACAGTGATTCGATTGATGATAAAGACAGAGAATTCTTGGTTCAGTTCTCCGCCTTAACGACAGAAAAAAGGATTGATCAAATTCTATTGAGTCTGACTCATAATGATCATTTAGCAAAGAATGACTCTGGTTATCAAATGATTGAACAACCGGGAGCAATTTACTTACGATACTTAGTTGACATTCATAAAAAGTATCTAATGAATTATGAGTTCAATACATCCTGTTTAGCAGAAAGACGGATATTCCTTGCTCATTATCAGAAAATCACTTATTCACAAATCTCCTGTGGGGCTAATAGTTTTCATTTCCCATCTCATGGAAAACCTTTTTCGCTCCGCTTAGCCCTCTCTAGGGGTATTTTAGTGATAGGTTCTATAGGAACTGGACGATCCTATTTGGTCAAATACCTAGCGACAAACTCCTATGTTCCTTTCATTACAGTATTTCTGAACAAGTTCCTGGATAACAAGCCTAAGGGCTTTCGTATTGATGATAGTGACGATATTGATGATAGTGACGATATCGACCGGGACCTTGATACGAAGCTGGAGCTTCTAACTATGATGAATGCGCTAACTATGGATATGATGCCGGAAAAAGACGGTTTTTATATCACCCTTCAATTCGAATTAGCAAAAGCAATGTCTCCTTGCATAATATGGATTCCAAACATTCATGATCTGGATGTGAATGAGTCGAATTATTTATCCCTCGGTCTATTACTGAACTATCTCTCCAGGGATTGTGAAAGATGTTCCAATAGAAATATTCTTGTTATTGCTTCGACTCATATTCCCCAAAAAGTGGATCCCGCTCTAATAGCTCCGAATAAATTAAATACATGCATTAAGCTACGAAGGCTTCTTATTCCACAACAACGAAAGCACTTTTTCACTCTTTCATATACTAGGGGATTTCGCTTGGAAAAGAAAATGTTCCTTACTAATGGATTCGAGGCCATAACCATGGGTTCCAATGTACGAGATCTTGCATCACTTACCGATGAGGCCCTATCGATTAGTATTACACAGAAGAAATCAATTATAGACACTAATCTAATTAGATCTGCTCTTCATAGACAAACTTGGGATTTGCGATCCCAGGTAAGATCGGTTCAGGATCATGGGATCCTGTTCTATCAGATAGGAAGGGCTGTTGCACAAAATGTACTTCTAAGTAATTGCTCCATAGATCCTCTATCTATCTATATGAAGAAGAAATCATGTAACGAAGGGGATTCTTATTTGTACAAATGGTACCTCGAACTTGGAACGAGCATGAAGAAATTAACGATACTTCTTTATCTTTTGAGTTGTTCGGCCGGATCGGTCGCTCAAGACCTTTGGTCTCTACCCGAACTCGATGAAAAAAACGGGATCACTTCTTATGGACTCGTTGAGAATGATTCTGATCTAGTTCATGGCCTATTAGAAGTAGAAGGCACTCTGGTGGGATCCTCACGGACAGAAAAAGATTGCAGCCAGTTTGATAATGATCGAGTGACATTGCTTCTTCGGCCCGAAGCAAGGAATCCCTTAGATATTATGCAAAATGGATCTTGGTCTATCGTTGATCAGAGATTTCTCTACGAACAATACAAATCGGAGTTTGAAGAAGGAGTCCTCGACCCGCAACGGATAGAGGAGGATTTATTCAATCACATAGTTTGGGCTCCTAGAATATGGCGTCCTTGGGGCTTTCGATACAATCAAATAGAAAGCCCCAATGAATTGGGATTTCCCTATTGGGCCAGGTCATTTCGGGGCAAGCGGATTATTTATGATGAAGAGGATGGGCTTCAAGAGAATGATTCGGAGTTCTTGCAGGGTGGAACCATGCAGTACCAGACACGAGATAGATCTTCCAAAGAACAAGGTTTTTTTCGAATAAGCCAATTCATTTGGGATCCTGCGGATCCACTCTTTTTCCTATTCAAAGATCAGCCCTTTGTCTCTGTGTTTTCACATCGAGAATTCTTTGCAGATGAA